GAGATAAGATATAAAGAAGGCTTTTTTCAAGTCCTACTTTTTGTTCTTTTTGTTTATGCGATGTAACATAAACATAGTAATTCTATTTTTTCAATTGGGGAGAGATGGCTGAGTGGACTAAAGCGTCGGATTGCTAATCCGTTGTACAAATTTTTGTACCGAGGGTTCGAATCCCTCTCTTTCCGTTTCTGTTGATAATTTGGTATTTTTTTTGTGAACTTATAGAACTTCTTTTTTTGTTTTCCTTGTTTGTTTGATTTTTTTTATTTACTATTTCTATTTAAAGACGGAAAATAGAGAAAATCCTAAAAATATTTCAAAATCCAGCACAAGCAAGGAGAAAACACAGAAAACTAAAAAGATTTTTTTATTCTTCACGTCCTGGATTACGTCCTGGATCGTTAGATAGGAATCCGAAGATGAAAAGAGAAACAAAGAATATCACTACCGTGTAAACAAATAGTTTTAGAGTAAGCATTAGAAAATCTCCAAGATAATTAAAAAAAAAAACGACAGAGAAAGAGAATAGATTCTCTTATATTACACATTATGTTTCTTTGTATCAAAAGAAACATATGATACTAAGTTTCTAAGAAATGAAGTGATTTTCGATGAAATAAAAAAAATTCGGAAATTTATTTGTAGTAAGAGTCGAGCCCTTTAATATTACTCTTTATTACTAATATTAGTATTAACAAAAATATTCTTTCATTTCATACCCACAATTTAGGTATTGGTGGTGGACTCAAATCCAATAATAGGATTAGAATTAGGATTTCTCAATGAAAAAAAAAAACGTAAGAATGAGGAAATGATGAGATGGTCCAGATTTTTCTTGTCTATCAAAAAAAATTTCAATATTTGAATCGAGGATTCACACTGTAAAACTTATCTGATCTTATAAATTGTTAAAATGTTCGAATTTTTGTTTTCGAATAAATTCAGAATTTATTTAGGACATTATTCAAATTAAAGATCTCATCGAAAACTTACAGCAGCTTGCCAAACAAAAGCTAAGAGAAAAAAGAGTAAAGGTATTACTGGCATAATATCTACAATTGGATTCAAAAAAGCGTAGGCTTCGGGTAATTTCGCTAAGAAAAAACTACTTGAATAAAGGGCGGAGTGAATACAAATACAGACCAAACTAAAGATATTAAGCATAACACAAATTTTGTTCTTAAAGAAAATGAATTAGATTTTTGCTTTTTTAATTAGAATTTTTATTGTATATATATATGTATGTATAATTTTTATATGTATAATTTATTATTATAATTTATTAATAATTATATATATATATTTATAATATATAATTATATAAATAATAAAATAGATAATGATTTAAATAATTAAAATATTTGATTACTATTTTTTTTTATTTTAATTATATTATTCTTTTATTTAATTTGTGTTGTGAATTTCATATTTTAAAATATCAAAAAATAAAATGCTAATATTAATATTTATAATATTTGATTTATATTATTAAAAAAAATCTTGTTATTTATTTTATTTACGATTTATACTATCTATTAACTATTAATTAGTATTTATATAAATATTTATCAATTCTGGATAGTTTAATATTGAGAAATTAGTAAAACTAAAAAAATAAATCAAATACAATCCGACCTTCCAAAGTCCTTCTTTGATTTGAACTTATCGAGTTCAAAATCTTTTCATTCTGAAAAAAAAAAAAATAGAAGAAATCATATTTTCATACAATATCTTAATGGAATTCTATGTAATGATCAATAATTTGAGTTTAATTCGATATCTACGCATATCAAAATGCCAGCAACAGTTTATTCTATAGATTTTTTTGAACTGGAATTGACGAACAAACAATACCAATAATAATGTTTATTAGTGTCGAATCAAAAAATGGGGCGTGGCCAAGCGGTAAGGCAACGGGTTTTGGTCCCGCTATTCGGAGGTTCGAATCCTTCCGTCCCAGAGCATATCCATTCATGATGTATATCCTATTTGAATACAAATTGGATATCAGAATAAAGATTACCCCTTTTTTTAAACCATTCGTCTCGATTTTTTTTCTTTTCTTTTTTTTTTTATTGTAATCGCTGTGGATAATTGTATAATAAATTATTATATTTTTTTATTAATTTATAATAATTTAATAAAAATATAATTTATTTCCATTTTTTTTTTTGAAGAAATTCATTTTTTTCTATTTTTTAAACTATCAAAATAGAATAGAAAATCTATTCATACAATATCAAGTTCATTTGAATTTTTCTTTACTTTAGAAATTTCCCATTCATATAGAAAGAAAACCTAGAAAAAAAAGGATAGATTATTATGTATCGATTGAATCAATGACTATTCACGATTTTATAATTGAATCAATTACATACCAGATCCAAACTAAAGGAATGTTATGGTAAAACTTCGTTTGAAACGATGTGGTAAAAAGCAACGTGCGACTTGAAAGACATGATTAAATTAGCTGTGGATTCTAACATCCGCTATTTTTTCTAGTATATAGAAATGGGGGTGCTCTTGGCTCGACATCGTTTGTTCTGTTCCACTAGAACTCATTGTTTGGGGGACGGGAGAGGGATTGATGATGCAAATAGTACATGATGGAGCTCGAGTTCATTCATTTCTCAGGGGCAAGTATCTAAGGTTAGTGAAAATGAATAAGTTAGAACAACTTCGTAAGTATATTTTTGATAGAGAAATCGAAAGGATCCAATTCGAGCAAGGTTCAAAAAAAAGTCAAATTTGTTCGAATTGGAAAAACTTTTTCGACCAAAAGTGTATCTACGGGAATCAACCTTCTATTTTTATGATTCGTTAAGAAAAAGAAATCAAAAAATGGTATGTTGCTGCCATTTTTGAAACGATTAAAGATCCCCGAAGTAATGTCTAAACCCAATGATTCAAGGAAAAGCTAAAGGATTCTGGAACAAGTAAATACCATTTTTCAAATTGTCTCAACAATTCTATTAGAACGAAGAAAAAATAGATTCTAAAGAAGACAGGCAAGAAAGAAAAGGGGGTAGAGACCGCTCAATAAATGAAATACCTAAGGGGTTTTGTTTTCCTTTGAGTTATTTGAGAGATATCCAATTTGAGTTATGAGGTTGCGAATACGAAGAGTTCTTTTTTTTTTTCAGAAAGAATAAGAAAAAAAGACTTAAATAAAAAAATACTTAAATAATAGTCTAATTGATTTGATGATTTTATTGATCTATTTGACATCATAATTTTATACCATAATTTTATACATAGACATAATTAAAAATTTTCTCGAGCCGTACGAGGAGAAAACTTCTTATACGTTTCTATGGGGGGTGTATTGTTCATCTATATCTATCCCAATGAGCCGTTTATCGAATCGTTGCAATTGATGTTCGATCTCGAAGAGAGGGAAGAGATCTTCGGAAAGTGGGTTTTTATGATCCAATAAAGAATCAAACCTATTTAAATATTCCTATTATTCTATATTTCCTTGAACAAGGCGCTCAACCTACAGGAACTGTTCAGGATATTTCAAAAAGGGCAGGTGTTTTTATGGAACTTAGCCCTAATCAACAAACGAGATTCAATTAATGAAATAAAAAAAAGAGGGTGTGGATGACTTGTATATAGATTTATAGAACTCTTTTATCTTTTATCCCCCCGCTCTCTTGTTCTATTCATATACCTTACCTAATTTTTTACCTCTTATTGTTAACATAGAATGCTGTTTTCTATAGCCACAAAAAATGGTTTTTTTGAAGATCGATAATAACTAAATGAAGTAATTGGGTCTATAAATACATTACCCCCAGTGAGGTGATTTTTTTTCATTATTCTTTATTCAAATATAATTAATATCAAAAATTATATTAATTGTATTTGAATATTTATTATTATTTTATTTTTTATTTGATTATTGTTATTATTTTATGGAATATATTATTTTATATTAGAAATTCGATTCGAATTTTTTCTATAAAAAACGAAAGAAAAAAATCGAATTGAAAAAGAATTCCAGCACATATAGTGAAATAATACTCCGGGTTCTCACGAAAAAGAATCCTTTTTTTAATACCCACTTTTTAATACCCACTCGCTCGTTATTATTATCAGTTACTAATCCTAGTGATTTAATTTATATACTTCTATTTTTTTAATAGTAAATAAATGAGATATAATATTAAAAAAAATTTTATGATTTTTCATCGAATGATTATTCATCTATTGTATTTTCATGTAAATAGAGGAAAAAAGCTTTATGGAAAAATGGTGGTTCAATCCTATGTTGTTTAATAGGGAGTTAGAATACGGGTGTGAGTTAAGTAAATCAATGGATAGTTTTGGTCCTATTGAAAATACCAGTATAAGTGAAGACAAAATTTTAACTGATATGAATAAAAATATTCATAGTTGGAATGATAGTGACAATTCTAGTTACAGTAATGTCGATTATTTAGTCGGTGCCAGGAACATCCGGAATTTCCTATCTGATTCTGATAAAACTTTTTTAGTTAAGGATAGTAAGAAGAATAGTTATTCCATATATTTTGATATTGAAAATCAAATTTTGGAGATTGACAACGATCATTCTTTTCTAAGTAAACCAGAAAACTTTTTTTATAGTTATAAGAATTCTAGCTATCTGAATAATGTCTCTAAGAGTGATGACGATCATTACATGTATGATACTAAATCTAGTTGGAATAACAACATTAATAGTTGCATTGAGAGTTATCTTCGTTCTCAAATCAGTATTGATAGTTACATTTTAGGTGATAGTGACAAATACAATGACAGTTACTTTTATAGTTACATTTGTGGTAAGGGCAGAAAAAGTAGTGAAAGCAAGAGTTCTAGCATAATAACTAGCACAAATGATACAAATGATAGTGATTTAACTAGAAGAGAAAGTTATAATTATCTAGATGAAACTCTAAAATACAAGCATTTGTGGATTGAATGCGAAAATTGTTATGGATTAATTTATAAAAAATTTTTTAAATCAAAAATGAATATTTGTGAACACTGTGGATATCATTTGAAAATGAGCAGTTCGGATAGAATCGAAAGTTCGATTGATCCAGGTACTTGGAATCCTATGGATGAAGACATGGTCTCTATGGATCCCATTGAATTTCATTCGGAAGAGGAAGCTTATAAAGATCGTATTTCTTTTTATCAAAGAAAAACAGGATTAACTGAGGCTATTCAAACAGGCACAGGTCAACTAAACGGTATTCCTGTAGCAATTGGGATTATGGATTTTGAGTTTATGGGGGGTAGTATGGGATCCGTAGTAGGTGAGAAAATCACTCGTTTGGTCGAATATGCTATCAATCAACTTTTACCTCTTATTCTAGTATGCGCGTCTGGAGGAGCACGTATGCAAGAAGGAAGTTTGAGCCTAATGCAAATGGCTAAAATATCTTCTGCTTTATATGATTATCAAACAAATAAAAAGTTATTCTATGTATCGATCCTTACATCTCCTACTACTGGCGGTGTGACCGCTAGCTTTGGCATGTTGGGGGATATCATTATTGCCGAACCCAATGCTTACATTGCATTTGCGGGTAAAAGAGTAATCGAACAAACGTTGAATAAGACAGTACCCGAGGGTTACCAAGCGGCTGAATATTTATTCCATAAGGGCTTATTTGATTCAATCGTACCGCGTAATCCTTTAAAGGGGGTTTTGAGTGAGTTATTTCAGCTCCATGCTTTCTTTCCTTTGACCTAAAAAGAAAAATCAAGCAGAGCCTCATTTTTTTTTCATTTTTTAACTTCACTTCAATCAAATCAAATAAATTTGGAGACAAAAATCCAATTAGAAGACACAAGAGCAAAGTAATAAGATAAGAATAGAAGAATACTAAGAAAAATAAAAAGGTGTATTATCATACATATGTTTCTTGTAAAAATAGAAGGCGAAATCAATCCATTTATTTAGTTCTACATTCCTTATATTTTATTATTTTTTATTATATACTCATTTATACTCATTATATAGACTCAATTCAATATATATTAGTTTATATTCTCTATATTCATTATTATATATTCACTTAGCTATACTTAGTATAATTTATCAAATATACTAAGTATAAGTATATATGAATTCTAGTGATTATAAACTATCTTTATAAGAATATAAGAATAATAATATGAAATTAATATAACAAAAATTGGAATATAACAATAATATATATAACAGGTACAAATATTAAATTGAGGTACCCATTCTATGATAAACTTACCCTCCATTTTTGTGCCTTTAGTGGGCCTAGTATTTCCGGCAATTGCAATGGCTTCTTTATTTCTTCATGTTCAAAAAAACAAGATATTTTAGATACGGGCAATAGGGACAAATCTCATACATTTTTTTAGATCTGGAATAAATTCGATGAATTACTCCTAAAGGTTTACATCAAAATAGTGCTAGTTGATGAAAGTTACTTCGGAAACAAAGAAAAGTAAAATTCATTTGCTTGGGTTATTTATTTTCCGAATTCAAATAAAATAGAACTGGATCTAATATGAGTTGGCGATCAGAACGTATATGGATAGAACTTATAACGGGGTCTCGAAAAACAAGTAATTTCTGCTGGGCCTTTATCCTTTTTTTAGGTTCATTAGGGTTCTTATTGGTTGGAACTTCCAGTTATCTTGGTAGGAATTTGTTATCTGTATTTCCGTCTCAGCAAATTCTTTTTTTTCCACAAGGAATCGTGATGTCTTTCTATGGAATCGCGGGTCTCTTTATTAGTTCTTATTTGTGGTGTACAATTTGGTGGAATGTAGGCAGTGGTTATGATCGATTCGATAAAAAAGAGGGAATAGTGTGTATTTTTCGTTGGGGATTTCCTGGAAAAAATCGTCGTATTTTTCTCCGATTCCTTATGAAAGATATTCAGTCCATCAGAATAGAAGTTAAAGAGGGTCTTTATACTCGTCGTGTCCTTTATATGGAAATCATAGGACAGGGGGCCATTCCCTTGACTCGTATTGACGAAAATTTGACTCCACGAGAAATTGAACAAAAAGTTGCAGAATTGGCCTATTTCTTGCGTGTACCAATTGAAGTATTTTGAAAAAAGAAAGGAACTGAAAAATGAATGCTTTCTTAGGGAAAAGAATTTTTTTTTTTTTCGAAATACTTCAATTTTGATAGAAGGGGGGCGCTCTTTGGTTTCGAAATTCGACTAAGATTCATTACGTGAAGTGTTCTTTCGTGTATTCATCAAAAGGGGTAATTGTTTCAAATCTTAGCAATTGATATCTTTTGAAACAATATTTTTTCTTCATTCGAATTTGCAATCGATTCTTTCGCTTTCTTATTCTATTTCTTTCTGTATTCTTTCTAAATTCAAGGACTAACTCCCAAATTTTAAATAAAGAAAAAGAAACGCGGGAATCTATTTATATATAGGCTCTATGACTTGTAATAGAACTTATGTGCTTGATAGAAATATTATTATCATATAGAGTTGACGAATGAGGTGAAGCTGAATTCATTAAAGACGAAAAATGGTAAAAAAGAAAGCATTCATTCCCCTTCTATATCTTTCATCTATAGTCTTTTTGCCCTGGTGCATCTCTTTCACATTTAAGAAAAGTCTGGAATCTTGGGTTACTAATTTGTGGAATACTAGGCAATCCGAAATTTTCTTAAATATCATTCAAGAAAAGAGTATTCTAAAAAAATTCATAGAATTCCAGGAACTGTTCCTCTTGGATGAAATGCTAAAAGAATACCCGGAAACACGTCTACAAAATCTTCGTACTGGAATCTACAAAGAAACCATCCAATTGATCAAGACGCATAACGAGAATCGTATCCATACGATTTTGTACTTTTCAACAAATATAATCTGTTTCGTTATTTTAAGTGGTTATTCCATTTTAGGTAATCAAGAAATTCTTATTCTTAACTCTTGGGTTCAAGAATTCCTATATAACTTAAGTGACACAATAAAAGCTTTTTCTATTCTTTTATTAACTGATTTATGTATAGGATTTCATTCGACCCATGGTTGGGAACTAATGATTGGTTCTGTCTATAAAGATTTTGGATTTGCTCAGAATGATCAAATTATATCTGGTCTTGTTTCCACATTTCCAGTTATTTTAGATACAATTTTAAAATATTGGATTTTCCGTTATTTAAATCGCGTATCTCCGTCACTTGTAGTGATTTATCATTCAATGAATGACTGAAAAAACGATCCACTGATCCAATTATAAAGTTTGTTATTTTGTACAAAAGCTAAACATTCAAAAAGTGACTTATTCTTTTTTTTTTTTTTCTACCCACCCAAGGGATTCTTCCTGTATTCCAGGAAAATTTTTTCAGTAAATCGCAGAATCATGGATAGGGAACTATGCTAGTGACCTGCCTAATTTTATTGTAGAATTTTTTTTTCAGGATCAATGATTGGACCATGCAAACTAGAAATGCCTTTTCTTGGATAAAGGAAGAGATTACTCGATCCATTTCCGTATCGCTCATGATATATATAATAACCCGAGCACCCATTTCAAATGCATATCCCATTTTTGCACAGCAGGGCTATGAAAATCCGCGAGAAGCAACTGGCCGTATTGTATGTGCCAATTGCCATTTAGCTAATAAGCCCGTGGATATTGAGGTTCCACAAGCGGTACTTCCTGATACTGTATTTGAAGCAGTTGTTCGAATTCCTTATGATATGCAAGTAAAACAAGTTCTTGCTAATGGTAAAAAGGGGTCTTTGAATGTGGGGGCTGTTCTCATTTTACCGGAAGGTTTTGAATTGGCCCCCTTCGATCGTATTTCGCCTGAGATTAAAGAAAAGATAGGTAATCTGTCTTTTCAAAGCTATCGTCCCACAAAAAAGAATATTCTTGTGGTAGGCCCTGTTCCAGGTCAGAAATATAGTGAAATCACCTTTCCTATTCTTTCCCCCAATCCCGCTACTAAGAGAGATGTTCACTTCTTAAAATATCCTATATATGTAGGCGGGAACAGGGGAAGAGGTCAGATTTATCCCGATGGTAGCAAGAGTAATAATAATGTTTATAATGCTACAGCAGCAGGTATAGTAAACAAAATCGTACGAAAAGAAAAGGGAGGATACGAAATAACTATAGTGGATGCATCGGATGGACGTGAAGTGATTGATATTCTACCTCCAGGACCAGAACTTCTTGTTTCAGAGGGTGAAGCTATCAAACTTGATCAACCATTAACGAGTAATCCGAATGTGGGTGGATTTGGTCAGGGGGATGCAGAAATAGTACTTCAAGATCCGTTACGTGTCCAAGGTCTCTTGTTTTTCTTGGCATCCATTATTTTAGCACAAATCTTTTTGGTTCTTAAAAAGAAACAATTTGAGAAGGTTCAATTGTCCGAAATGAATTTCTAGGTCCGCGGATTTATCAACATATTAAGCTCGTAAAAAGAACTAAATTTTTGTTGATAAATTATGTAATTCTATTCTGTTCTGTATAATCAGAAAATTATGAAAAGACCTTTTCTTATTTCTCGTCTTTTTCTACCATATTTAGAGAATTCCTTGTACCGCAGTACTAGTCAGTCATAGTATGTATATTGTGAAGAAGACTATGTTTTTTTTAACCCCAATAAATTAGAGCGGTATGATTATATCACTGTTTTCAGATTTCAATGTCCTAGAATAGAAAACTATTAATCGTTTTCTATTGTAATAGAAGGAAATTCGACTCGATACTCAAAAAAATATAGGCAAAGAATATTAAGCACAGTAGAAATAGAAATGGGGAAAACGGGATTCTAGGAGGGATTATTTGTCTTTTCCTAGAGTCCGATTCCTTTTTGCTTGTGGCGAAATATAAATATTCTAAAAAATATTAATAGAATAATACTTCTTGATCCCTTCCTGAAAGAATGCTATTCTATTCTTAGCTTAGTTTCGATTTTTTACAACTTAGAACCTTTATGACATATAATATTTTTTTTTTCATGTAATACCTAGTGGGGTAGTGGACAAAAAAA